ACACCCATCAAAGGAGTCGTTCCCCACCCAGGGGCTACTTTACCATATTCCGAATTCAATGGTTTTAATAAACTCCCTACATTAGTTCGCCTTGGGCCTGATCTAGAACTGTTCTCAACAGTTTGTGTAGCCATAAATCCTATTGTATTCATTGTGATCTGTTGACTTTGTATACCATTCCGTTGTAAATAAATGATCTTATGATAGATCCGTTGGGGTCTTGAAATTATATAATCATAATGGAAACAGCAACCCTAGTCGCCATCTTTATATCTGGTTTACTTGTAAGTTTTACCGGGTACGCCTTATATACCGCTTTTGGGCAACCTTCTCAACAACTAAGAGATCCATTCGAAGAACACGGGGACTAGTTGAAGTAATGAGCCTCCCAATCTTGGGAGGCTCATTACTTCAATTGAGATAATGAAAAATCATTTCATCTTTTTAGTTGGAACTTTACTTTTTAGTTGGAACTTTAGGTGGTTCTCGAAAAAAGATAGCGAAAAAAATTATCCCTAGAGTCGAGACTAAAAGGAATGTATAAACCAATGCTTCCATAGATTCGATCGTGGTTTACAATTATAACTTCCCTACCTGTTTGTTTTTTTTTGGGGGGGGGAATCGTCTCGAAAGAGCAAGAGTCAAAAAAGCGTTGATTCAAATCCATTTCGGTAGTCTATATAAAAGCCCCCCAAAAAAATAGAGGGGAAAGATACCAAAGCGGTCTTGTATCAGACTGCCTGTCTTCTTGTAGTTGGATCCCCAAGTTTTTGGAATGCTCCAAACTCGACTTGAGCATCCAAATCTGGGTCAATACCAGCAAAAACATCTCTGAACAAGGTTCTAGCACCATGCCAAATGTGTCCGAAGAAGAAAAGCAAAGCAAACGAAGCATGCCCAAAAGTAAACCAACCCCTTGGACTGCTACGAAAAACACCATCGGATTTCAAAGTCGCACGATCTAATTCAAAAATTTCACCCAATTGAGCGCGTCTAGCATATTTTTTCACAGTAGCAGGATCGCTATAACTGACTCCATTGAGTTCGCCGCCATAGAACTCAACGGTTACACCTACTTGTTCAACACTATACTTCGATTCCGCCCTTCTAAAAGGAACATCAGCTCTAACAATTCCGTCGCCGTCTACTAAAACGACTGGAAATGTTTCAAAAAAAGTAGGCATACGACGTACAAAAAGCTCACGCCCTTCTTTATCTCTAAAGATAGGGTGTCCTAACCACCCAACCGCTATTCCATCTCCGTTATCCATTGAGCCTGCCCTGAATAATCCCCCTTTTGCCGGATTATTGCCGATATAATCATAAAAAGCTAATTTTTCAGGAATTTTGGACCAGGCTTCTGAAAAACTTTGATTTTCTGCTAGCCCAGCGCTAACTCTTCGATATATCTCTTGCTGGAAGTAACCCTGATCCCATTGATAACGAGTGGGACCAAATAATTCAATGGGGGTAGTTGCTGAACCATACCACATAGTTCCAGCAACAACAAAAGCTGCAAAAAAAACAGCCGCGATACTACTGGAGAGTACGGTTTCAATATTTCCCATACGCAATCCTTTGTATAGACGTTGTGGCGGTCGGACGCTAAGATGGAATAGACCTGCTAATATACCCAACGTACCTGCTGCAATATGATGAGAAGCTATTCCTCCCGGAACAAAAGGATCAAAACCTTCCACGCCCCACGACGGATTTACAGGTTGTACTTTTCCCGTTAGTCCATAAGGATCGGACACCCATATTCCAGGACCGTACAAGCCTGTTACATGAAATGCACCAAAACCAAAGCAAGCCACCCCGGAGAGAAATAAATGAATTCCAAAGATCTTGGGCAAATCCAAAGAAGGTTTTCCTGTCCGTTCATCACAAAATATTTCTAGATCCCAATAGACCCAATGCCAGATAGCTGCCAAAAAGCATAACCCAGAAAACACAATATGTGCCCCAGCTACACCTTCGTAACTCCAAATACCCGGATTGGTTAGAGTCCCTCCTGTGATACTCCAACCTCCCCACGAATTGGTTATTCCTAAACGAGTCATGAAGGGTATAACGAACATACCCTGTCTCCACATTGGATCAAGAACAGGGTCAGAAGGATCAAAAACTGCTAATTCATACAGAGCCATCGAGCCCGCCCAACCAGCAACCAGAGCTGTATGCATTATATGAACGGAAAGCAACCGGCCGGGATCATTCAATACAACGGTATGAACACGATACCAAGGCAAACCCATGGAAAATACCCCTTTATCAAAGAAAAATAGACACTACGTAACTTTATTGCATTGGAAAAGACTATACTATGACTATCCTATGGACCTCCCTTGTTCAGTGGATTATTTCCTAACAAGGGTTAGGTTACTATTTATTCTATTCTGTTCGTAATAATGGAATAATTCTGTTCGTAGGAACAAAGAGAAGCAGATTTATTCTATACTCGATAAGCACCAATACGCAATGGGGGGTTGATGCCATTTTCTATGAGTAAATGCGTCCATCCTTATTTATCATTAGAAGGCTCTATTCGTAAAAATTTTCCTTTATTTATTTTGTCTTTCTTTCTGAATTTTTCTAATCTATGGATAAAATAAATATGATAAAGCCACTATTATAAAGACAATAAAACCATATTGTTACGTTTCCACATCAAAGTGAAATATAGTATTTTAGTTCTTTTTTTTTTCAATTTATGCCTATTGGTGTTCCAAAAGTACCTTTCCGAAGTCCTGGAGAGGATGATGCAGCTTGGGTTGACGTATAGTGCGACTTGTCAGATATATTGGGTCATATGGGATTTCCCCGTTATCTCCCCCGATCGAGATATCCTCTGTTTCGCCCAAGAAAGAGAAATTGAATCATCAAAAAATTGGAGCGTGAAGTGCAATTAGATGCATTATTTGGGGGGATTCGTAGTACTATTATCAATTAGAATAATTTATGGTTGGCTTTGGTTGGACTAAGAAAATGAAGTATCCAGGCTCCGTTTAGAAAAAACCCAATTAGGAATATATCTATAATTACTAGATGTATCATAAATTATTGCTGTTTGTTATTTTTAAAGTCATAACAAAAAGAAATGGTGATGGGAAGATTTGTCCTATATGTGCAAATCCAAATCGGGCGGATCTTTACCCGGAGTAGAGCATAAACCTAAAAAGATGAAAGAGACCCATTCAGGAACAAGAAAATACCATCGTGATTTGGATTGAATCTCGATGAAACAATACATCAATGAGAAGTTAATTCGATAAGTTTATTGACTTTTTTCTATTATAAGGAAGAAAGAAAAGAAGTCAAAATTCGTTTTTATTGAAAAATCGAAGAAAAAGCCCTTTCATTAGAAGTTATAAAAAACCTGCTATGAAAAAGAGTAGGAAAAAAGAAAGAGGACTGGAATCTCTACATTGATTCTTTTTTTCGCAATTTTTTTTTGAACCGTATGCATCAAAAGGTGCATGTACGGTTCCTAAGGGATACAATTTGACCCTAATCAACCGACTTTATCGAGAAAGATTACTTTTTTTAGGCCAAGAAGTTAATAGCGAGATCTCGAATCAACTTATCGGTCTTATGGTATATCTCAGTATCGAGGATGATACCAAAGATCTGTATTTATTTTTAAACACTCCTGGCGGATGGGTACTGCCTGGAGTAGCTATTTACGATACTATGCAATTTGTGCGACCAGAGGTCCATACAATATGCATGGGATTAGCCGCGTCAATGGGATCTTTTATCCTGATTGGAGGAGCAATTACCAAACGTCTAGCATTCCCTCACGCTTGGCGCCAATGAGGTTTTTTTATTTGAGAGAAAAAAGAAAACTATGCCTTCGCCATATGAATATTAAGTAATAATAGCATGGCACTTCGAATTCGATATGAAAAATTTTTGTTTTGTATGGTTTTTTTTAAGATTAGATTATGTATCGAGAGAGTAGTATGAGATAAAAGGTATTCCCGATTTTCTCTTATCTATCGGGAGTGCAGTTTAGCGTCACAAACTTTTTTGTTTTCACACCGAAAGGCTCTTAACAATATTTATGTTATAAAAAAAAAAGAGTGCGAAAAAAACAAGACTTTTCCTTTTTTATTTGGATCAAAAAGAAACTTTGGGATTGCTGAATCAAAGAAAAAAAAAGAATCCATTTGAAAATAGAAAGCAACGGAGCCATCATAGTATTTTTTAACTCCTCCGAAAGGAAGGGTGGCAATTTGATCATTTACCCAACTGCTGGTCTATTTTTAGCTTTCTTGAATGGAAAGGTAAGGGTCAATTTTATTGTAGAGCCGTATGCAATGCACAAAAGATGATGCCCGTACGGTTGTTCAATTCTATCTTTTTTCCTATTATCTTTATCTTTCATTTCTGTTCCTTTCATCACACCAGATAGAGAACCCTTCTATAATCAGGGTAATGATCCATCAACCTGCGAGTTCTTTTTATGAGGCGCAAACGGGAGAATTTGTCCTGGAAGCGGAAGAACTGCTGAAACTACGCGAAACCATCACAAGGGTTTATGTACAAAGGACGGGCAAACCATTATGGATTGTATCTGAAGACATGGAAAGAGACGTTTTTATGTCAGCAACAGAAGCTCAAGCTTATGGAATTGTTGATCTTGTAGCAGTTGGATGAAAAAAAAATGGATTTTGTGTAAATCCGTGATTTGAGATTTTATGTCCGCATTTACTATTCTATTAACTATTAAATAGAAAAATTTTATAAGCATCTGGTTAGGATCAATCTAAACCAGCCCATTATGTATATGATTCAACATGCCAACTATTAAACAACTTATTAGAAATACAAGACAGCCAATTCGAAATGTCACGAAATCCCCCGCTCTTCGGGGATGTCCTCAGCGTCGAGGAACATGTACTAGGGTGTATGTGCGACTCGTTTAGATCATCAGCTGGCACAAAAAAAAGCAATAAAACCTCTTTCCAGTATGAATGATCAGTACCAGTAAATAG